GTTCCCGTAGTTGAGAACAACAATGGCTTTTCAAGCCGTAGTCCTTGGGGTTTATCCAGGCGGGAATATATGACTTATTTTGTAATTTTTCTTGGAGTTTGTTTTATGTTAGGGGCTTTGGCTGTGGCGTCTAATCCTTCTCCATATTATGGTGTGGTTGGATTGGTGTTAGCGTCTGTGGTTGGGTGTGGGTGGTTGATGAGTTTGGGGGTGTCTTTCATTTCTTTGGTGCTGTTCATGATTTATTTGGGGGGTATGTTGGTGGTTTTTGTTTATTCTGTGTCTTTAGCAGCAGATCTTTATCCTGAGGCTTGGGGGAGTTGGCGGGTAGTGGGGTATGTGTTAAGTTTTGTTTTGGTGGTGTGTGTGGGGGCTGTTTTAGGGGGAGTTGCTGATTCTTGGAAGGCTGGGGTTGTTACTGTTGATAGTGGGGGGATGTCCTTTGTTCGGTTGGATTTTAGTGGGGTTGCGATGTTTTATTCATGTGGAGCAGGGTTGTTTTTAGTGGCAGGGTGGGGTTTGTTATTGGTGTTATTTGTTGTGTTAGAGCTTGTACGTGGGTTGTCTCGGGGGGCAATTCGGGCAGTTAGGGGGTTCAGAAAGTAGTTTACTTGAGAATATCAGCTTTGGGAGCTGGAGAAGGAGGTTTAAGCCCTCTCTTTGAGTTACTCTAAGAAGGGTGTAGTCTTCAGTTTTTGGTTTACAAGACCAATGTTTTTCATAAACTATTAGAGTATTTTAGTAGTTGAGTATTTTGTTTTCTAATGCTCCGGCCATGGGAAAGAGAATTAATAGGATGTTGAAGTAGGAGAAGGATGCTACTTGGCCAATGATGATGAAAGGGTGTTCTACTGGTTGGCTCCCAATTCAGGTTAGGACGAGGAGGTTGGCTACTAGAAGTCAGAACAGGATTTGGGATAGTGGGCGAAATGTTATGGTTCGTTGTTTGGATTTGTGGAGGAAGGGGATTAAAAGGAGGATGAGTACTGATGCTGCTAGAGCCAGTACACCTCCGAGTTTGTTTGGGATTGAGCGTAGGATGGCGTAGGCAAATAGGAAGTATCATTCTGGCTTAATGTGTGGGGGCGTCACTAGTGGATTTGCTGGGGTAAAGTTTTCTGGGTCACCTAGGAAGTTGGGGGAAAATAAGGCTAGTGCGAGGAATGGGATAAATATGAGTGCTAGGCCTAGGATATCTTTGAGGGAGTAGTATGGGTGGAATGGGATTTTGTCAGAGTTGGATGAAATGCCTAGTGGGTTGTTTGAACCTGATTCGTGAAGGAATGTGAGGTGAATGATAGTGATTCCTGCGATTACAAAGGGGAGAAGGAAGTGTAGGGCGAAGAATCGGGTAAGAGTTGGGTTGTCAACTGAGAATCCCCCCCAGGCTCATTCCACTAGGGTTTGTCCGATGTAGGGGATTGCTGAGAATAGGTTGGTGATGACGGTGGCCCCTCAGAACGATATTTGGCCCCATGGGAGTACGTAACCTACGAAGGCAGTTGCTATGAGTGTGAGTAGGAGGATAACTCCTGTGTTTCAGGTTTCCTTATATAAGTAGGAGCCGTAGTATAAGCCACGTCCGATGTGCAGGAAAATGCAGATGAAGAAGAATGAGGCGCCGTTTGCATGGAGGTTACGGATGAGTCAGCCGTATTGTACGTTTCGGCAGGTGTGGGCTACAGATCAGAAGGCGAGGGAGGTGTCTGCGGTGTAGTGTATGGCTAGTAGGAGCCCGGTGAGAATTTGGGTGGCAAGACATACTGCTAGGAGGGAACCGAAGTTCCATCAGGCGGAGATGTTGGACGGGGCGGGGAGGTCAATTAGGGAGTTATTAATTATTTTTAAGAGGGGGTGGGATTTTCGGATGTTGGGTGCCATTATTTTATTTTTGGATTAATAGAATTGTTGTAAGGATTGTGAGAGCGAAGGTTCCGAGGTAGGGTTTGATTAGGCCTGTGTGGAGTGTAGTGGAGATTTTGGTTATGATTAGGTGGAGGTTGGCGAGGCCTTCAGGGCCCATTTTTTTATACCATGCTATGTCGATCAGGTGGGAGGCGATTTTTTGTCCGGTGTATAGGAGTGTTGTAGGATTTGTTCGGTGTATGAGCGGGTTGAAGTAGCCTAGGGAGGAGGAGAAGTTCGTGAGGGTGTTTTGTTTTGGTAAAGTGAGGGTATGAGTTATATTTGAGAGTTCTAGGGCTAGGATGATTCCTAATGCTGTGATGATGATGGCGGCAGTTTTTGTGATAATGGGTATGGTTATTGGGGGTGTTTTTGAGGGGAGGATGAGGGATGAGATTAGTAGGCCTGCTATGATGCTGCCGAAGGCTAATCGGATGATGGGTAGGATAGCTGAGGGGGTGTTTTCATCTAATGGGGTGATTGTTTGAGTGCGGCTGTGTCCTGTTTGAACTAACAGGGTTATGCGGAGACTGTAGGTTGCGGTGAAGGATGTGGCAAGTAGTGTTAGTAGGAGTGCTCAGGTGTTGATGTATGAGGTGTTGAGGTTTTCAATGATTAGGTCTTTTGAATAGAAACCTGCTAGGAAGGGAGTGCCTATTAGGGCGAGGTTGCCGATGGTTAGGCAGGAGGTAGTTGTTGGGAGGGTTTTTTGTAGGCACCCTATTTTACGGATGTCTTGTTCCCCGTTTAAGCTGTGGATGATTAGGCCGGAGCATAGGAATAATATGGCCTTGAAGAAGGCATGAGTTGAAATGTGGAGGAAGGCTAGTTGGGGGAGATCTAGTCCAATTGTGACCATTATGAGCCCTAGTTGGCTCGAAGTGGAGAAAGCAATGATTTTTTTGATGTCATTTTGGGTGAGGGCGCAGATAGCAGCGAATAGGGTTGATAGGGCGCCTAGGCATAAGCATATGGACAGGGCTGTTTTGTTGGAGGTCAGGAGGGGGTGGGTACGGATGAGTAGGAAAATTCCTGCTACTACTATTGTGCTGGAGTGAAGTAGGGCAGAGACTGGGGTTGGGCCTTCTATCGCTGCTGGGAGTCAGGGGTGAAGGCCGAATTGGGCGGATTTTCCTGTGGCGGCTAGAATGAGGCCGAGAAGAGGGAGGATGGGTGCTTGGTTTGGGTGGATGGCTTGTTGAATTTCTCAAGTGTTTAGTGAGGAGGCTAGTCATGCTATGCTGAGGATAAGGCCGATGTCTCCGATTCGGTTGTAGATTATGGCTTGTAGTGCGGCTGTGTTGGCTTCGGCCCGTCCCTGTCATCAACCGATGAGGAGGAAGGATATGACTCCCACTCCCTCCCAACCTACGAATAAGAGGAATAGGTTATTTGCAATGGTGAGGGTTAATATGGCGATGAGGAAGATCAGGAGATAGGTGAAGAATTTTGTGATATATGGCTCAGAGGTTATATATCATGTTGCGAATTCTAGGATAGATCAGGTTACGAATAGGGCAATGGGGTAAAATGTTATGGAGTAAAGGTCTATTTTTAGGGTAATAGGGATTTTGAAGTTTGGGATGAATTGTCACTCTCAGTAGGTGGAGACGCTCTCTACTCCGGAGTGAATAAAAATGACTGCTGGGATGAGGCTGATTAGGAAGGCAGTTTTAACAGTTTTGGTGATGGACAGAGGGGAGTTTTTAAGTTTTAGTAGGGGAGGAAGGAAAATGGGGGTGAGGAGTGTGAGGAGAGTTAGTGGTACGAGGGTGTTGAGGAGTAGTGCTGTTTCCATTACTTTTACTTGGATTTGCACCAAGATGGGTGGTTCCTAAGACCAGTGGATTACTGTTATCCTTTAAAAGTTTAAGGGGGCCGAGGTTTAAAGCTCGGATGCAGGAATTAGCAGTTCTTGCTGGTTTGAGCCACCCCTCGGCGAGCAAGGAGGTTTAAACTCCTATTTTTAGAATCACAATCTAATGTTTGAGTTAAACTATGCTTGCATAGAGGAGTTCCTGAGATTAGTTCTGGCTTTAGGATGAGGGCTAGTATGGGGATAATGTGGAGGGTTATGAGGAGGTGCTCTCGTGTGTTTGAGTTAGGGGCTGTTGTGATGTGGGTTGGAAGGGTGCCTCGTTGGGTGGATAGTAGTATGTATAGGGTGTAGGAGGCAGTTAAGAGTGTTGCGATTCCGGTTAGAATAATTGTAGGGGAAGATCAGTTGAAGAGGGCGGTTATAATTGTTAACTCTGCTATTATGTTGGTAGTTGGAGGTAAGGCTATGTTGGTTAGGTTGGCTAGTAGTCATCATAAGGATATTAGTGGTAGGAGGGGTTGCAGTCCTCGTGTAAGGATGAGGATGCGGCTGTGTGTTCGTTCGTAGTTTGTGTTTGCTAGACAGAATAGTAGGGAGGAGGTAAGTCCGTGGGAAATTATAAGGATTATTGCCCCCGAGAATGACCATTGTGTCTGGATTATGCTTGCAGCGATAACTAGTCCTATGTGGCTTACGGACGAGTAAGCGATGAGGGATTTTAAGTCTGTTTGGCGTAGGCAGATGGAGCTGGTCATTAGAGCACCTCACAGGGCTAGGGTGAGGAAGGGATAGCATAGGTAGCTAGATAGGGGTCCTATCAGTAGGGTGACTCGTATAATGCCGTATCCGCCCAATTTTAGTAGCAGGGCTGCGAGTAATATTGACCCTGCAATTGGTGCTTCTACGTGGGCTTTTGGCAGTCATAGGTGAAGACCGTATAGGGGTGCTTTGACTATGAATGCCATTAGGAGGGCAAGGCCGGATAGTAGGCTTGTCCACGAGGTTGGTGTGCTTGGGTGGATGAGTTTAAGTATGGGCAGTTGAAGGGTCCCGGTCTTTGAGTGGAGGTAGAGGATTGAGACTAATAGGGGTAGTGAGCTGATTAGGGTGTAGAATAGAAGGTAGATGCCGGCGCTTAGTCGCTCTGGTTGGTTTCCTCAGCGTGTAATTAAGATTAGGGTGGGGATTAAGGTTGCTTCGAATGAGATGTAGAATAGTATGAGTTCTGTTGCTGAGAAGGCTAGGATAATGAACGGTTGGATAGTGATGAGGGTTGAGATAAACATTCGTTTACGTATGGGGGGTTCGTGTTGCAAGTGACCTTGGCTGGCTATGATTATAAGGGGTAGGAATCAGGAGGACAGGACCAGTAATGGTGTTGAGATTTGATCTGTACCTGCTCAAAGGGTTAGAGTTTTTAGGGGATAGTAGGATGGGGTTAGTCAGTGTAGGCTGATTAAGGCAATAAGGAGGCTGTGTGCTGTGGTGTTAGTTCATACGGATTTTGCTGGAGATAGGAGGGCAATTGGGAGGAGTATAGTTATTGGTAGGATGATTTTTAACATTGCAGGAGATTTAGGTTGTGTAGGTGGTCGGAGCCGTGTGTTCGTGTGGATGCTACTAGTATGGCTAGGCCAGTGCCAGCCTCGCATGCGGAGAATGCTAGTATTAGGATGGGTGTGAGGGTGAATGATGGGGTTTGGTTTTCGATGGGTCAGATTGAGAGGGGGATGAATATGGACAGTATTATGCTTTCTAGGCATAGTAGGGCGGAAATGAGGTGGGTTCGATGGAATGCTAGTCCTAGGCTGCTGAGTGTAAATGCGGAGTAGAAGCTGAAGTGGAGAGGAGACATAAGAAAGTTATAGGTGTAAACTATAATTTGCTGGGCCGAAACCAGCTGTCTTGGTTAGACTAACTTTCTGTTATTCAGCCCATTCTAGGCCACCTTGGGTCCATTCGTAGATGAGGCCGAGTGTGAGGAGGATGAGGATGGTGGTAGCTCAGGTGAGGGTTATTAGGGGGGATTGGAGTTGGACGGCTCATGGGAGAGGGAGAAGAAGGGCAATTTCAAGGTCAAATAAGAGGAAGAGGATAGCTACTGAGGAAGAATCGGATTGAAAATGGGAGTCGGGCTGAGCCTAGGGGGTCAAATCCACATTCGTATGGTGATAGTTTTTCTGTGTCAGGGGCTGCTTGGGCGAGTCAGAAGTTTATAATGGTTAGTGCGGAACTTAGAATGAAAGACAGGGATAGTGTGAATGTGAGTGTGTTCATTGCTCTTCTCTGGGTTGGAACCAGATTTTAAAGATTGGAAGTCAGTTGTAATAAGTATACTAGAAGAGCAAGATCCTCATCAGTATATTGATATGTAAAGGAAGAGTCAGATGATGTCTACGAAGTGCCAGTATCAAGCTGCTGCTTCGAATCCGAAGTGGTGACTTGATGTGAAGTGATATTTGATAAGTCGTAGGAGGCAGACTGTTAGGAAGGAGGATCCGATGATTACGTGTAGTCCGTGGAATCCTGTGGCGACAAAGAAGGTTGAGCCATAGACACTATCAGCGATTGAGAATGAGGCTTCGTGATATTCTATGGCTTGTAGGGCGGTGAAGTAGAATCCTAGAAGGATGGTGAGGGTTAGTGCATGGATGGCTTGTTTTCGGTTCCCTTCTGTGATGCTGTGATGGGCTCATGTCACAGTGACACCAGAGGCTAATAGGATTGCTGTGTTTAGGAGGGGTACTTCGAGGGGGTTTAGGGGTTTAATTCCTGTTGGAGGTCATTGTCCTCCGAGTTCTGGTGTTGGTGCTAGGCTTGAGTGGAAGAATGCTCAGAAGAATCCTAAGAAAAAGAAAGCTTCCGATGTAATGAAAAGGATTATTCCGTATCGTAGGCCTTTTTGGACGGTTGGGGTATGGTGGCCTTGGAAGGTTCCCTCTCGGACTACGTCTCGTCACCATTGTAGCATTACTAGCAATATGGATAGGAGGCCAGTTGTTAACAGGGTGGCTGAGTTATGGTGGAATCACATGATTAGGCCAGAGGTGGTTAGTAGTGCTGCGGCTGCGCCGAAGATTGGTCAGGGGCTTGGGTCAACTATGTGGTAGGAATGTGCTTGGTGTGCCATTAAATGTTCTCTTGTAAGTAAAGGCTTAAGAGGAGGACAAATACATAGGCTTGAATTATGGCTACTGCCACTTCTAAGATAGTCAGTAGGAATAGGATTAGAGCGGTTAGGGCGGAGATAGATGGTATTATTGGGAGAAGGGTGATTGTGGCTGTAGAAATAAGTTGAATGAGTAGATGCCCAGCTGTGAGGTTTGCTGTTAGGCGGACTCCTAGGGCTAGTGGTCGGATAAGTAGGCTAGTAGTCTCGATCAGGATCAGGGCCGGGATTAGTGGTGTGGGTGTTCCTTCAGGGAGTAGGTGCCCTAGGGAGATAGATGGTTGGTTTCGTAGGCCAATGAGCAGGGTAGCAAGTCATAGCGGGAGAGCTAGGGCTATATTCATTGATAGTTGGGTGGTGGGGGTAAAGGTATATGGGAGGAGACCGAGAAGGTTGATTAAGAGGAGGAGTAAGATAAGAGAGGATAATAGGAGAGCTCATTTGTGACCTGTTTTATTTAGGGGAGTTATTAGTTGTTTTGTGACTAGGTGGACGAATCAGAGTTGAATAGTGGAGAGGCGATTATTGATTCATCGGTGTCCTGGTGAGGGGAGTAGGAGTGCGGGGAGTAGAAGAGATGGGAGGATTAATGGGATCCCTAGGAGATAGGGGCTTGAGAATTGGTCAAAGAAGCTTAGGTTCATGGTCAGGTTCATGGGGTGGGTTTTGTTGTTGTGGTTTTGTCTGTGGGGCTGTTTGTGGAGGTAAATGAGAGGAGTTTGGGTTGAATGAGTAGTGAAAAGGTGAATCAGGTTAGGAGTATAATGGTGAACCATGGGTTTGGGTTTAGTTGAGGCATATCATTAAGGAGGGGTACCCTCTTTCTCTAGCTTAAAAGGCTAGCGCTGATTCATAGCTTCTTAATGTTTAGGATGATAGTAGTGAGGATCAGGCTTCGAAGTGTTTGAGGGGTGTGGATTCTACTACAATGGGCATATAGCTGTGGTTAGCTCCGCAGATTTCTGAGCATTGTCCGTAAAACACTCCGGGGCGAGTGGTAATGAAGGAGGTTTGGTTCAATCGTCCAGGGATTGCGTCTGTTTTTACCCCAAGGGTGGGGACTGCTCATGAGTGAAGGACGTCATCAGCAGTAATGATTACTCGAATGGGGGATTCTATGGGAACTACAATACGATGGTCAACTTCTAGTAGGCGGAAATGGCCTTGGGGTAGATCTGTTGTTGGGGTTATGTAGGAGTCGAATGAAAGGTCTTTAAAGTCTGTGTACTCATAGGTTCAGTATCATTGATGACCGATGGCTTTCAGGGTCAGGTCGGGTTCGTCAATTTCGTCTATTATGTATAAGATTTGTAGGGATGGAAGGGCGAGTAGGACTAGGACGATAGCAGGTAGGATGGTTCAGATCAGTTCTACTTCTTGGGCGTCAACGGTGTTTGATGATAGTTTTTCTATCAGTATAAGGGCTAGGAGGTAAAGCACTAAGCTGCAGATTGCTAGCGCTACTATTAGGGCGTGATCGTGGAATTCGACGAGTTCTTCTATGATAGGGGAGGAGGCATCTTGGAATCCTAATTGAGAGTGGTTTGCCATGTGAGATGTACAGGACTTGCACCTGTGATTTAGTCTTGACAAGTCTATGTAATTGGTTTACTAACGTCTCATAAGAAAGAAGCATTAAGTGGTTTGATGCGGTTGGCTTGAAACCAGCATGTGAGGGTTCGATTCCTTCCTTTCTTGTACTTGGACAAAAGCTGGTTCTTCGAAGGTGTGGTATGGGGGCGGGCAGCCGTGGATTCATTCAATGTTGGTGGCAATTAGTTCAGGTTGGAGTACTTTCCGTTTTGCTGAGAAGGCCTCTCAGACAATGAATATCAGTATAATCACAGCTGTTATTGAAATTAGGGAGCCGATGGAGGATAGTGTGTTTCATAGCGTGTACGCGTCTGGATAGTCTGAGTATCGTCGAGGCATTCCGGCTAATCCCAGGAAGTGTTGGGGGAAGAAGGTTAGGTTAACTCCTGTGAATATTACTCCAAAGTGGGCTTTAGTCCATGAAGGGTGTAGAGTGAAGCCTGTGAAGAGGGGGAATCAATGGGTAAATCCTGCTAGGATGGCAAAAACTGCCCCTATTGAGAGGACATAGTGGAAGTGGGCAACTACGTAGTAGGTATCGTGAAGGGCAATGTCTAGAGATGAATTGGCGAGAACAATTCCTGTCAGGCCTCCGATCGTGAACAGGAAGATGAACCCCAGAGCCCATAATATGGGAGGGTCTCATTTGATTATTCCTCCGTGCAGGGTTGCTAATCAGCTGAAGACTTTAATGCCGGTTGGAATGGCGATGATTATAGTGGCGGATGTAAAGTAGGCTCGAGTGTCTACATCTATTCCGACTGTGAATATGTGGTGTGCCCATACGATGAAGCCTAGGAACCCGATTGATAGCATTGCTCACACTATTCCTATGTATCCGAATGGTTCTTTTTTCCCGGCATAGTATGCTACTACATGGGAGATGATTCCGAAGCCTGGGAGAATAAGGATGTAGACTTCGGGGTGACCAAAGAATCAGAATAGGTGTTGGTATAGGACTGGGTCTCCACCCCCTGCTGGGTCAAAGAATGTGGTATTAAGATTACGGTCAGTGAGTAGTATAGTGATTCCGGCGGCTAGAACAGGCAGAGATAGGAGAAGTAGGATAGCAGTGATGAGAACGGACCATACGAATAGTGGTGTTTGGTATTGTGATAGTGCGGGGGGTTTCATGTTAATGATGGTAGTAATGAAGTTGATGGCTCCTAGGATGGAGGATACACCTGCCAAGTGGAGGGAAAAAATGGCCAGATCTACTGATGCACCAGCATGGGCGAGGTTTCCGGCTAAGGGGGGATAGACAGTTCATCCTGTGCCAGCTCCGGCTTCTACAGTGGAGGAGGCTAAAAGGAGGAGGAATGAAGGTGGAAGGAGTCAGAAGCTTATGTTGTTTATACGTGGGAATGCTATATCTGGGGCGCCAATTATGAGTGGGACTAATCAGTTCCCGAAGCCACCGATTATAATGGGTATGACTATGAAGAAGATTATGACGAAAGCATGGGCTGTGACGATTACGTTGTAGATTTGATCGTCTCCTAGGAGGGTCCCTGGCTGCCCTAGTTCTGCGCGGATTAGCAGGCTAAGTGCGGTGCCAACTATGCCTGCTCATGTGCCAAAAATTAGGTAGAGAGTGCCAATGTCTTTGTGGTTGGTTGAGAATAGTCATCGGTTGATGAAGGTCACAGGTAAGATGGCTGAATGTTGAAGCGTTAGGCTGTAGTCCTTTTTATAGAGGTTCAATTCCTCTTCTTATCGGCCCTGTAGTGAAGTTCATGGTGAGTTGCAAGCTCATTGATGTGCACTGAGGTGCACCGGGGTCTTGTAGGCAGAAGCCAACGGGTGCTGGCGTCTAGCTGTTAACTAGAATTGTATGGGATCGAGGCCCATCTGCCTAGGGAAGCCTTAGCTTAATTAAAGCGTCTGGTTTGCATTCAGGAGATACAGGTTAGTGTCCTGTTGGCTTTAGTGGGGCAGAAACTAAGAGAGTCTAACTCTTATTTAAGGCTTTGAAGGCCTTTGGTTTGGGCGGTGGGTTTAATCCTAAGTTTCTAGAGTATGGTGATTATTAGGGGGGTGAGGGGTAGTAGGGAGGCTGATAGTGCGGTTAAAATGGCGGTAGGGGTACTTGGTGTTTTATCAGTACGTCAGAGTTTTATGTGGTTTGATGAGTTAGGGGGGAGTGTGATGGTCGAATGGTATGCAAGGCGCAGGTAGAAGAATAGGCCAAGGAGTGATAGTATTGTGAGGATTGTGGCTGTAAGGGTTATTTCTTGCTTAGTAAGTTCTTGAATGATGAGTCATTTTGGCAGGAAGCCGGTTAGTGGGGGGAGTCCTGCTAAGGATAGGAGGGTGAGTATGATGGTGGAGTTTAGTATAGGTGTTTTTGTCCATGAGATAAGTATCGTTGATAGTTTTAGTACTTTGATTTTGGCGAGGGATAGGAATACAGTTGTTGTCATTATGGCGTAGAGGATGAAGGTGAGGGTGGTAAGTTGGGGGCTGTAGATGATAACTGCGACTATTCAGCCTAGGTGGGAGATGGATGAAAAGGCTAGGATCTTTCGTGTCTGTGTTTGGTTGAGGCCCATTCAGCCTCCGATTAGTGTAGAGGAGATTGCTAGGAAGGTGAGTAGGGTGGGGTTGAGGGATTGTGATGTTAGGAGAAGGAGGGTGATTGGGGGGAGTTTTATTAGGGTAGAGAGTAGTAGGGCTGTGGTTAAGGGAGAGCCTTGGAGAACTTCTGGAAACCAGAAGTGAAATGGGACTAGCCCTAGTTTAATTGCAATTGCTATGGTTAGTACTAGGCATGATGTGGGGTGGTTTAGTTGTGTGATGTCTCATTGACCGGTGACTCAGGCATTAGTTATACTCGAAAAGAGGATTAGGGCCGATGCAGTTGATTGGGTAAGGAAGTATTTAATGGCAGCTTCAGTTGCTCGGGGGTGGTGGGATTTAGAAATGAGGGGGATAATTGCTAGGGTATTGATTTCTAGGCCGGTCCAAGCTAGAATTCAATGGTTGCTGGAGATTGTAATGGTTGTTCCCACGATTAAGCTCGAAGTGCAGACCAGTTTTGCATGGGGGTTCATTAGTAGGGGAAGGGGTTAGACCATCGTTTTCGGGGTATGGGCCCGATAGCTTGATTAGCTGACCCTACTAGAAAATAATATAGGGGAAGTATGGAGAGTTTTGATCTCTTCTGTGTAGGTTCGATTCCTACTTTTCTAAGTTTGGAGGAAGTGAGAGGGTTGTTGTACCTCTATGTTCACTTTATCATAGTGACCCTTTGTATGTTCAGGCACACTTCCTTAGATTGGGGGCATGCCAGCGTAGCTGATTGGTATGCTGGTGTGTCAGAGGCATAGGGCTAATGTGAGAGGTAGGAAGTTTTTTCATAGGAGATGTATAAGTTGGTCGTAGCGGAATCGTGGGTATGAGGCTCGGATTCACAAGAATGTGGATGAGAGGAGTAGGACTTTTGTAGCGAGTGTAATGGGGAATAGCTCGGTGGGGGTGTTTAGGAAGCTTGGGTTGAGGAATAAGATGGCGGTTAGTGTGTTTATTAGCATGATGTTAGCGTATTCGGCGAGGAAGAATAGGGCGAATGGTCCGGCAGCATATTCGACATTGAATCCTGAGACGAGTTCAGATTCTCCTTCTGTCAGGTCGAATGGGGCGCGATTAGTTTCAGCGAGGGTGGAGGTAAATCATATTATTGCAAGGGGTCATGCGGGGAAAATAAGGTAGAGGGGTTCTTGGGTGGTGGCTAGGGTATTGAGGGTGTAGTTCCCGCTTAGCATGATTGTAGATAGTAGGATAATGGCTAGGGTGACTTCATATGAGATCGTTTGGGCAACGGCCCGAAGGGCTCCGATCAGAGCGTATTTGGAGTTTGAGGCCCATCCTGATCATAGTAGTGAGTAGACGGTGAGGCTTGACATGGCTAGAAGGAACAGCAACCCTAGGTTTAGGTCTGCGAGGGAAAATGGTAGGGGGAGGGGAACTCAAATGGTGAGGGCTAGGAGTAGAGCTAGGATTGGGGTTATGATGAAGAGAAAGGGGGAGGAGGTGGATGGGCGGATTGGCTCCTTAATGAACAGTTTAACTCCATCTGCGACAGGTTGGAGTAGACCAAAAGGGCCCACGATGTTTGGGCCCTTTCGGGCCTGTATGTAGCTGAGGATTTTTCGTTCTACAAGCGTTAGGAAGGCCACGGCAATTAGGATTGGGAGTACATAGGATAAGGCTATGACTAGGAGATTTATGAGGGTTAGTGAGGTCATGTTAGGGTTAGCTAGGGAGAGGATTTGAACCTCTGGGTAAAGGGCTTAAGCCTTTTGCATTTGCCAAGCTCTGCCACGCTAGCTGCTCCTTTTTTAGGAGAGAGGGGTGAATGGGGGGGGGGTTCTTGGCAATTGAGTTTGATTCATTGCTTAGAAGGTTGGGGTGTGCTTGTGGTATTGACCCCACTTCTCCGGTCCTTTCGTACTAGGAGGAGTATGTTCATAGATAGAAACCGACCTGGATTGCTCCGGTCTGAACTCAGATCACGTAGGACTGTTAATCGTTGAACAAACGAACCCTTAATAGCGGCTGCACCATTAGGTTGTCCTGATCCAACATCGAGGTCGTAAACCTCCTTGTCGATATGGGCTCTTGGAGGAGATTGCGCTGTTATCCCTGGGGTAGCTTGGTCCATTGGTCAATTATATTGGGTCTGATTACTGTTAGTACTTTGATGGGTTGGTCTTGGTGCAGAGTTGTGGTCTGAGGTTTGGAGGGTTTGTTTTTCTCCAAGGTCGCCCCAACCGAAAAATATCGACCAGGTGGCTTATATAGGTAGGCCCGATGGGTTTGTGTTGGTGTGAGGGTGGTCGTGATTTTAAAGTTCCACAGGGTCTTCTCGTCTTATGGTCACATTCTCGTTTTTGCACGAGGGTACTAATTTCACTGATTACCTGCAGGAGACAGTTAAGACCTCGTTTAGCCGTTCATACAAGTCTCGATTTATGGGACAATTGATTGCGCTACCTTCGCACGGTTAGGATACCGCGGCCGTTGAACGTTATGGGTCACTGGGCAGGCATCACCTTCAATACTTGTTGTTTGCTGAAGGCTATGTTTTTGGGAAACAGTCGGGTCTTTGGTTTGCCGAGTTCCTTCTGCAGGTTTTAATCTTCTTGTGGGCGCTCCTGGGTTGGCTTAACAGGCTGGTTAAATACGTGTTCTTGTTCCAGTGGCGGTATAAGCTTGGCTCTGTTAATAATGTGTTGATGTAAGTTTGCGCTGTGTGGAGGAGGCTTCCAAGTTACTCATTCTAGCATTAATTCTTCTATTGTCATAGGTTGACCTGCTTTGGGTGAGGGAGTCAGATGGGTTTATGAATTTTTAGTGGGAGAGCTTTGACGCACTCTTTTGTTGATGGCTGCTTGAGGGCCCACGGGAAGGGGGAGGGTGGTATTATCCGCTGGGAGAGGTTGTATTCTTTTTCGAGGGGGCTGTACCCCCGTCGAGTTACTCTTAATCCTAATACACTTGAGGTTTAGGTGGGTGTCCTTTTGGAATGAATTAAGGAAGAACTTAAATTCATTTGGCAGGTAACCAGCTATCACCCAGCTCGGTTAGCTTTTCACCTCTACTGGCAAGTCATCCCACTCTTTTGCGACAGAGACGGGTTCGCTCAATTATAGCTGCTCGCAAGTAGCTCGCTTGGGTTTCGGGAGGTCAAACTTTAGTCCCCTTTGCTTGGTTGTTCTTGCTAAATCATGATGCAAGAGGTACAAGGGTTGGTCTTTACTACTTTTTGCTTGTGGTTTTCACTATTATTTCATCTTTCCCTTACGGTACGGTTGGTCTCTATTGCGCCAGGAGTCTTTTCTATCGCCTATACTGGGACGAGTAGAATGTTTTGGTTTAGGGAAAAAATGTGTTCTTAATGAGGGTGGTTGGGCTAGAGAGAGGGCAAGTCAAGGCGACCTTAGTTCGTGAAGGTATCTTTCAGGTGTAAGCTGAATGCTTTAGGGTTTGTAGCTACGCCTTGGTAGTCTAAGTGCACCTTCCGGTACACTTACCTTGTTACGACTTGCCTCGTCTTTGGCCGGGGAGGGGGATTATTTATTTGTGCTGGTGGCTTTTGAGGAGGGTGACGGGCGGTATGTACGTGCCTCAGGGCCATCTTAAAATGGGCTTAAGAGTTTGATCCCGTTTTACTGCTAAATCCTCCTTCCGAGGGCGGGTTTCACGCCCTCTTCGTCTGTCCTATGCTAGGAAATGTAGCCCATTTCTTCCACCCCATGGGCTATACCTTGACCTGTCTTGCTAGCGGGGTGGCTGTTGGGCTCACTGTTGCTCTCTCATTTGAGGTGGGCTGGCGACGGCGGTATGTAGGCTGTGTTGGCAAGGGGTGGTTGGGTGAAGCGTGGATTATCGGTTATAGAACAGGCTCCTCTAGGTGGGTTTGGGGCACCGCCAAGTCCTTAGAGTTTTAAGCGTTTGTGCTCGTAGTCCTCGGGCGGATACGTGGGTATAGGGGTATCTAGATTTAGGGCCAGGCATAGTGGGGTATCTAATCCCAGTTTGGGACCTGGCTTTCGTGGGTTGAAATTGATCGTAAGGCTAAGATGTTTTAGGTTGAGCTTAGGTGAATCTTGGGCTTATGACAGCTTAGTTGCATTTTGATCTTAGTTGATATAGATAACATGTGGCCACTCTTTACGCCGGATGGCTATTGATTTGGGTTTCTTGTGTGACCGCGGTGGCTGGCACAAGATTTACCAACCCTAAGGGGGCTGCTATGGCTAAGTCAAGTTTACACTTATTGCTTAAGGTTAATTACTGCTGAATACCCGTGGGGGTGTGGCTTAGCAAGGCGTCTTGGGCTACTTAGAGGTGTGCCTGATGCCCGCTCCTTTTGCTTTGGTGAAATGGAAGGTTTAGGGGCATTTTCACTGGGGTGCGGATACTTGCATGTATATGTCTAGCAAAAACCAATAGTAAGGTTAGGACTAAGTCTTTTGCCCGCAGGTAGTGTAGGTACCATCTTGGCATCTTCAGTGCCATGCTTTGGGTTAAGCTATGGAGGCTTATTGATGTGGGAGGTTTGGGCTGTTTGTTTGTTTGTCAATATAAATAATGTTTGTTTGTGGGGGGGTTTATGCTGGATGGTAAATTTGTTTCATTTAAAATGATGCATTTGGTAGTGGAGTTTCTCTAATAAAAAGTGAACAAATAAACAATATGTATATACAATATAAAGCGTTTATACGATTCTGGGGGTTTTATGTGGTTGGTTTGTGTATGATTTTGTTTTTTAAAAAATGATTTTAAAAAACAAAAAAAAAATAAAAAAAAATAAAGAAAAATTTTTGGTAAATCTCCTAGTTTTGTGGAGAAAATGGAGGAAGTGAAAATTCATAAAAATATGTCCGACAAGCATTCACTAAATAGCCCCATTAACCGGGGGGGTGGAAGAGCCATAACCAAATGCGATCCAAAGTGCATCAGTGTCAAAATGATTCCCCATACACGCAAACCGTCTCATTGAGGGACACTAGAAGACTAGAATAGGACGCAACGCAGGAGTAGTCCAGGCTTCACTTGAATAGCACTCCGCACCCGCACTGTGAAGGGCAACCTGTGAAGAAGCCCCAGAGAAAAAAGGAACCAACAGCAGAGAAGAGATGAAATGCCGCGATCACGGACTGAAGAGGGGCAGGATAACGCACAGATGACTTCGTGAAAAGTGAGAAAGTTCAGGAGTTATGCATGGGATGTTCCTGACCGAGGAACCAGAGGCGCAAAAGAGCAAGGAGGGCGAGGGGTGTAGGGGGAAAGAATGGGCCTGAAGCTAGTCATAACGTACATTACGGGCAGGGGTTGCTGATCTCTCGTGAGGTGTCCGATCAATAAATCCATCTGATACGACTTGCATAACCAAATGGGGTAGATACAGTATTGAAGTTATGTCCTGTAACCATTCATAGTTTAGGGGACTTGAGGGTTGTAGATAACGTGGCAGGGGAGTTGTAGTGAGTTAGTCCTTGTGGCATGCATGGATGTACATTGGGAGAAATGGGGATAAGGTGTTATGTCCGTCTACATATAATGGGTTTAGTACGTATACAATAGATATTACCGGTACCATAATATATGTGGTATATAAATGTATGCACGATTATACATAGTATACCCCCCCTGGGGGGGAAAGGGGGGGTACACTTAGTAGGGGAGTTAGGTTAAAAAAAGTTATTGTT